ATAATACGATTAAGAATATTCAATTCCAGTTCATAGGCCTTAACAAAACTGAAATGAGAATAGGAGAATAGTGAAACTAATAGAATCGTTCAATTCGAATAGGAGAATAGTTCCATTCGAACAGCTACGCTTCTAAGTTTATAGTCTCGTTGCTTTCCACTCCTTAGCAGTCTCGTTGCTTGGAACTCCTTACAGTCTTTAGTAGCCAAGGAAGGCAAGTTCTTTATAATACGATAAAGAAAGAGTAGGAGAAAGCAAGAAAGAACTATCTGACTTCGCGGATAAGAAATCAAGGACTTGTCGGTAGATCAGCTAGCTCGCGCTCTAGTCTTTCATTGATCTTTTCTGCCCGGACCATCGCTTTAGCGCCTTTAGCAACTACTATAGCCCAGCCCGGACCATCGCTTATACCGGAAGCGACATCATCAAATATGCCTATTCGAATTTCACTATTCTATTATTCTAATGGAACTATTCTATTAGTTGCGTAGCAGTTCTAATTAAAGAACTATTAGTACCCTTTACTTAAGAGATTACTTTCTTAGTAGTTGCGTCTCGTCTCATTTCCTTACTTCTTGCCTATGAGAATTGAACTATGATATTAGAAGCGTAGCTGTTCTTCTTTCGCCCCCTCTCACATTCGTTCGAGTGGCTCCGCTCCTCTCTCTAAATAGAAAGACTCAACGAGGAGTATGAGAAGAGAGTTTCGAAGGTCAGATGAAAGCGGATTCTCTTTCCGGACCGGTTTGAAATCGATTCTCAAGGGGGAAAAGAAAAGGAAGTAAGACCCGTGTTTAGTTTCGTTACCGGCCAACACTCCTCTCCTTAACTGGAAAGTGGCTCCGCACCTCTCACATTGGAACGCCTTTCCTTATAGTAAAAACGAGTGGCTTTTTCGAAAGGCGTCAAAGTTTGACGTATATAGATATAGTGAGTGTGCCATGAGTTTAAGGATTGCTTCCCAGACGAGGGTCACAGAAGAGGGGAATAAGAAGAACTGCTACTAATAGTTCTTTAATTAGAACTGCGTAGCAGTTCTAAGTTTATAGTCAAGTTGCTTTTCGCGCTTTTCCTTTTAAAGCTTCTTCCACGCCTCTCACATTCGTTCGAGCTACCTTCGTTCCGTCATTAATGAAAAGAAAAGGGAGTTTACTTGCTTTTATGAAATGAAAAGGGATGCGCTAAGGCAAGCTACGCTGTTCTTCTTCCGCTTAGAGTAAGGAAATAAACTCCCTTCCTCTAACAAGTAAGTCTTTCTCCTTGCGGAATAGTTCAATTCGAATAGGCTTTCCACTCCTTTCCTTGCAGTCAAGCAGCTTCGCGCCTTTCGCCCCCTCTCTCTAAGCTAAACGCCCCTCTCCTGTAAGTCTTTTTGCTTTCAGCTTCTTTCCCTGCGGTCAAGTGACTTCGTTCCTCTCCAAACTTTATAGTCAAGCAAGCGGCTTGGAACTTCCTTCTTTATAGTAAAGGAGAGGAGTGGAAAGCCTATTCTAAGCGACATCATCTTTTATGCCTATGAGAATTGAACTATGATATTATGAGAATTGAACTATGATATTATGAGAATTGAACTATTCTATTATTCAAATGGAACTATGATATTAGTTGCGTAGCAGTTCTAAGAAAACTCTTACTATAAGGAAAACGGAGCGGAAGTTGGAAAGGCGTTCCATTTAAAGCGATCTTCTTCTAAGCGGAAACGAGACTAGAAACTCGAATTCCAGTTTGAACTATAAGGAATTGATGTAGCAGTTAAAGAATGAAACTTGGCTTCAAGCCGGGCTAGGAACTTCGAACCTACTCCTTTTCCCTGAACTCGTAGCTTCGCTTCGTCATCAAATATGCCTATTCTAATTGGTAAGCCAAGTCCGATCGATCTTAAAGCTACGAGGTTCCCGTTCTCAATTCTTCTTTCACTCCTCTCTTCCCTTATAGTCTATCGAGTTGCTTTTAGCTCCTTTCCCTGCTACATAAAGTCAAACAGCTTCGCGCCTCTCCTGTAAGTCGAGTCGCTTTTCAGCTCCTTTCCCTACGGTCAAGTGGCTTTCGCTCCTTCCAACAAGTATAGAAGCGTAGCTGTTTTAAAGAGATACCCGTTCGTGAACCTTACCTAAGGTTCACTCACTAGATAGAAGCGTAGCTGTTTTAAATAGAAGCGTAGCTGTTCGAATAGAATAGTCTCGTTGCTTTTCGCCTCTCGCATTCGTTATTAGTTGCTACGCTGTTCTTCTTTCACTCCTCTCTTCCCCTAAGGCCATTTGCGGCGCATTTAACGCGGCGACAGCCCCCCGCATACCCAATATATCATGAGAGTGGCGGAACGGGGCTTAAAAGCGCCGGAAATGGGCTGTTAGCTTTCCAACCTTATAATCAAGCAAGTGAGGAAGGGCGTTCCATGCCTATTCGAATAGAACTATTCTAAGCGTAGCAGTTCTAAGAAAACTCTTACTTACAGGAGAGGCGCTTTAGCCGCTCGACCGTAGGGAGAGGAGTGAAAGCCATTTGAGTTTTCGCTTGCTTGATTATTTGGAAAGGGGCGGAAATACGGTTGTTTACTTGCTTACTTTTCTGAGAAGCTCTTTACGACTATAAAGGACAGGGGGCTGTTCACCTTTGGAAACTTAGCTAGACCGGTCACGACATGTTGTTTGTTGATATTTATTGAGGAGTTTAGCTGACTGAATCCATAAACCGTCAAAGTCACCGTCACTGGTACTTTTGTGACTCTATTCTATAGGTAGGTATAGGTATTGGTGGAGCTTGCGTAATGTAGTTGTAGTTAAGACGAAAGGGGAAGGAAGCTCGACCGGGTAGACGTAATGAAGCTCGACCGGGGGCGAAGCTGTTTGAACGAGAACGAATGTGAGGGGCGAAGCTACTCGACTGTAGGGAGAGGGGCGCTGTTCTAAGAAAACTCTTACTATAAGGAGAGGCGCGAAGACAAGCCGCGAACTATGAACGAAGGGCAAGATCTGCAGCTACAGCCTTGGCAACTTAAACAGCCTCGGCGGCAACCGCTTTCTGCTTCCTTGTGGAATAGTTCAATTCGAACTGCTACGCTCCTCTTCCTCTCTGTTCTTCTTTCACTCCTCTTCCTCTCTGTTCTTCTTTCACTCCTCTTCCTCTCTGTTCTTCAACACTCCTCTCCTTACAGTCTCGTTTCTTTCCACTCCTTTCCTTTTAAAGCGATCTTCTTCTTCAAGCATTCAAAATGTATGAACTCAACCCGCTTTCACAATGAAGTGAAAGACAAATGAGTTTAGCTTGAAGAGGAAAGGAGTTTTAACAAGCAAGGAAGGAACGAGTCGCTTCCCCCTTTCCTTCACCACCAGCCCTCGCCCCTTTTGAAAAGCAGAAATGCGACGTTTCAAACCGAAATTGTACTTTCCAATATGCCTATTCGATCCAATATGCCTATGAGAATTGAACTATGATATTAGCCTATTCGAATTGAACTATTCTATTATTCGAATTTCACTATGATATTATGAGAATTGAACTATTCTATTAGTTGCGTAGCAGTTCTAATTAAAGAACTATTAGTACCCTTTACTTAAGAGATTACTTTCTTAGTAGTTGCGTCTCGTCTCATTTCCTTACTTCTTGCCTATGAGAATTGAACGATTCTATTAGAAGGCAAGAAGTAAGGCCATTTGCGGCACATTTAACACGGCTTAAACCTCCCTCATTACCAATCTCACATTAGAGTTCGGAAAGGGGGCTTAAAAGCATCGCAAATTGGGTGTTAGCTTTCCAACGAGGGTGGATTGAATGAAGCGACATCATCAAATATGCCTATGAGAATGGAACTATGATATTAGTTGTTCTCAGTCTTCAATTTGCCCTTTCTTGCTTAGTAAGGCGCAACGGCTTTCGCGCAGCTGCTACGCAACTAATTGAACTATGATATTAGTTCAAGTCAAGGTTGTAGAAAGAAAGTCTACCGGACGTGGGAAAACTGACTTCTAGTGAGGGAGGGCGAGCTTTAATTGAAGTAGGAGCGTTTAGCCACTTCCAACAAGTCTGTCTCGCTCGTTGCTTCGCTGTTCTCCTTAACAGTCAAGTCGAGTTCAAGTTCAAGCAGCTTCACTCCTTCAAGCGGCTTCGCACCTCTCACATTCGTTCAAGCAGCTTCGCTCCTCTCTAAGAACCGGTATGGAACGCCTCTCCAACCAGTCAAGCTACTTCGTTCCCTTCCTTACAATCAAGCGAGTCGCTAAAGCTTTCCACTCCTCTCCTTTTTATGGCCTTCCACTCCTTTCCTTGCAGTCAAGTTCAAGCTGCTTCACTCCTCTCCCTACGGTCGAGTGGCCTTTAGTCCTTTCTTTCCTGCAAGTCTGAAAAGTGGCTTCGCACCTCTCCTTCCAACAAGTCTTTTGGCGTAACTTTCCACTCCTTCCCTTAACTGGAAAGTTGTTTTCACTCCTTTCCTTATAGTCTGTCTCGTTGCTTCGCAGTTCTAAGGCGAGTAGTCTCGTTCAAGTTCAAGCTGCTTCACCCCTATCACGTAAGTCTCGTTGCTTCGCAGTTCTTCTTATTCCCCGCCCCCTCTCTCCTTCCAACAAGTCGAGTTCAAGCTGCTTTGGAGCTCCGTTTTCCTTAAAGTAATAGTTTTCTTAGAACTGCTACGCATTTTCAAACTCTTAATTGAGAATTTCTTAAGAGAAGAAAAGTTCCATTCGAATAGGCTAATAGTGAAATTCGAACTGCTTCGCCCCTCTCCTTACAGTCTTTTTGCTTCGCTCCTCTCACGAACGCCCTTCCCTTTTTCAGCTCCTCTCCTTACAGTCGAGCGGCTTCGCACCTTTCCTTCCTTGAAAAGCGCTAAGAGGGAACCTGTAGATATTACTTAAGTGGCTACGCAGTTCGAATAGAATAGTCTCGTTGAAGAGGCCCTGTTTCGCCCCCGCCTTTCCTTTTAAACGCTCCTTTCCAACGCAGGTTATAGTCTTCAAAGTGTCTTTCCACGCCTCTCCTCTCCTTAACAGTCGAGTCTCCTTTCAGTCGCCCTCTCCTTTTTATGGCTTTTCGCGCCTTTCCTTTTAAAGCTTTTCTCCTTCCACTTCAGGTTCGGGGAGCTAGAAGCCTTAAGCGCTAGGCCTGACCGATTCCCTTTCGTCTCTGCAAACATGGGCGGTGAGAGGGAAAAGGAAGCTCGAACGAAGTGAGAGGGTGGATGTAATGAAGCTCGAACGAAGTAGCTCTTTCAACTAATCCATACTTTTCCTCTCCTGTAAGTCTTTAAAGTCGAGATTTGATTAATCATAATCAATTACTTAACAAAAGTGAAATGAGAATAGGCTAATTGCTACGCTGTTCGAATTGAACTATTCCACAAGGTTGGCAACTATACTTGTTGGAAGGAAAGGCGTGGAAAGCAGAACTGCTACGCTTCTAATATCATAGTAGCTACGCTTCTAATATTCCATACTTTTCCTCTCCTGTAAGTCTTTTTTGGAGAGTTCCAAGAAGTAAGGAAATGAGACGAGTGAAAGCAACTCGCCTTAGAACTGCTACGCTTAGAATTGTACTTTCCAATATGCCTTGTTCTAATATCATAGTGAAATGAGAATAGGCTAATTGCGTAAAGGAAGGAGATGAAAGAAGCTCGACTAAAAGGAGAGGAGATGAAAGAAGAACAGAAGGGCGTGGAAAGCTACTCTAACAAGTCAGTCTTTCTCCTTACTCTAACAAGTCAGTCTTTACTTTTCCTCTCCTGTAAGTAAAAGCGAGCAGTCTGGAACTCCTTTCCCTGCTACATAAAGTCGACGTTCTTGTGCTTAAGTAATTGATTAAGAGAAGAAAAGAGGAGAACAGCTACGCAACTCTCCTTTATTCTGTCTAAACGCTCCTTTCTTTTGCTTGTTTTCGCTACCTTCCCCACTCCTCTTAGTCTTTAAAGTCGAGATTGGGTTGGTGTTCAATAACTATACTATACTATAAGGAAAGAAAGGAGCTGAAAAGAAGAACAGCGTAGCAACAAATTGAATAGTTCAATGAGAACTGCGTAGCAACAAATATCATAGTTCAATTCGAACAGCTACGCTTATAATTGAATAGTTCCATTAGAATAATAGAATAGTTCAATTCGAATAGGCAAGAAGAGCATTTGAAATAGGAGCAGAGTCTGTGGATCACTCCAGTTCGTGATCCGTGGAAGGCTTGGATCTTCTCTTCCCGATTCCTATACCATACGCATCTATCCCCAGAGCAATGCTGTGTCCACCTTCTTGAACTAAGGGACATGCGCCAGTTTAAAGTAGTTTTCCATATCCACCCCACAGACAATGTTGAACCCCAAAGAGCAGGAGCAGGTTCGGGCCCATCTAGCTCACAGCTTGTTATGGCGAGACAAGACAATCAAAAGCCATATATATATATATATTTAGGGCTGGCAGCCCCCTTAGCTCAACTCTAAAAAGCTCTATACGCTCAATAGCGCGGTGTTTAAGGCAAATAAAATAAACAGGCACGCAGGCTCTTTCCTAACACACAAGCTCCAAACTAAACTCGCGAGTTTAGAAGTTTAGAAGCACGAAAAAGGCCACTCACTCAGCGCGCTTTTAGCGCTCGCCTACTGACTAGGGGCATTGAAGTTCACCGGATAAAAAAGGATAAACAGAATGTCCGAAGAAAAAGAACTAGCCAATCTTCTTCACAAGCGAAGAAAGGGAGAAACGACAGAAAGAAATAAGGATCTTCGACTAGTCGGATCTACTCTACTACAAGAGGTGAAAGCACTTCGTTGCTACTGGCTTTCAATCTCGATCTGCCAACAGTCAATCGAAAAGAGGCCTTGCTTCTTTTCTTCATCCGTATTCGGATGGGCCTTGCTTGGTCAGGACTAAGTCAACCGCGACTAAAGAATCTGCCTTTAGCTCCGTGGCTCTAGCCGGCAAGGGACAAGGATAGAAAAGAGTTCCCAAAAGGTGGGCTAAAGGTGGGGAAGGTAGCGAAAACAAGCAAAAGAAAGGAGCTCACAAGAGAAAGCATTTGCTTGAACGCGGGCTTAAAAAAAAGCGGGTGTAGCTGGTGTTGCTGGTGATAGTAGTAGGCTTATCGATAAGCTAGTGAGAAAGCGAGCAAGCAGAGCTCCGTTGCTGGATCTTAGAACAGAAGGAAAACGGAGCGGGGGGGCCAGAGGGAGATGACTAAATCACCGTTTGGGGCGACTTCACCAGTAGGCGCTTGCTCGGCCGAATGAAAGTAAAGAAGGGAAACTGAAGGGGGTGGGGCTCGTCCGTGACACAGAAGGAGGGGGTTCGATTCCCCTTATACGCGATGTGGCTAAAAAGACTGATTCAACGAGATATGCCTTGCCTGCATTAAGATTTAAAACTTGTCGTCTACTTTCAGGAAATGTTTGGAATAGAGAACTTACAATAATACAACGCCGTATTCTCCGAAGATTGAGGAACAAGAAGAGATCTATTAAGAGAAAGATTTATTCTAGAGAAAATCTTAACAGTTACATCCAATCACAAACTACACGAAAGTTGTCCCTTTTTTATGGAGATTTACCCATCACAGAGATGCACAGAGGAAGAGAACGAACTTCATATATCCCTTTTCTACTCAATCCAGAAACAAGATCGGACGTTATCCCGGTTCGTCTCCATTTTTGTGAAACTATTCCTCAAGCAAGGCAGCCGATAAGTCATCGAAGGGTTTGTGTGAATAATGGAATGGTTAACATTACTCATTTTAAACTCTCCCACGGTGATATAATATCTTTTCAAGAAAATGATGCGAGAACCCGCGGTGAAGAAATAAAGAGATCCTTCTATATCGAAATCTCAGTTGAAAAAATAATAGGCAAATTCCTGGATCACCCGTGGAGAAGAACCAAAACAGAATGGTTCCGCCTACTCAAAACTAAGAGGGGATGCCGCCTACTACTAAAATCCCGGTTTTTGCAACAGTTGCGTTCTTCTATGCAAGAAGAAGACTTAGAAAGAACAAAGAAGTTTGGATCCGAAAAAGTATGCTTAGGCAGTTCTTTCGCTGAGCACAACAGAATGAAGAGGAATTTGTATCATTTCAAATCCCTATTCTTATCGAAGAGAAGGAACGAGAAAAACCGAAATATTCCTACTCGAACAAGAAGTCCTATAGTTTACAACTCTTCTTTATATAGTAATTCGACCTATTGCTCCGCATCCCCCCATCAGTTTACTAAAAAGATCAAAATCAAAAGGATCGAACTACCTACTCATTATTCGGAGGTGAATCATAGAACACCAAAAGCTGTGGTATATTATGGACCTAACATAGGTCACATACCTCACGACATAAGATTGAAAGATCCAAACCTTCTTCTTCGGAGCGGAAAGGGACGTGGCCAAAACATATAAAGATCGGCGTAGTCGCTCATAGGGACATATCTATCCGGATAGAGGATAGTCTAGGCCGATTCATAGATAGATCTCTCTCCATATAGATAGGTATCTCCGTGGATAGAGATAAAGATAGGGATCCATCTAGATCTTGATTCACTATTTCCCTATTTTTTCTTGATTCTGATTGATTGCCTTTTTTTTTTTTTGACGACAAGTTTGAGTTTGAAATCTTAATGCAGGCAAGGAAACATCCTTTTTCCATTATTACTTGCTGGGGCGGAGCGTAGACGAGCGAGCAGAGCCAAGGAAAGAGGGAAGCCCGTCATAGAGCAGTCGACTAGAAGTAGAAGACTGCTGGCCTGAGAGAAGGCGGCCTCTCTCGGGAAAGATGGCCCAATTTCTCTTCTTTCTTTTTGATTTCAGCTTTCTTTTTTTTTTTTCAGGGGTCCAGAAGGCTAAAAGGTGGGGGAGAAGGAAGCCGAACCTCTAATCGACCTGGACACATAAAGAATTCTCGGCGTCGAGAGAGATTTGAGATTCCGTAAGTAACTCAGTGAGTGCTTTCTAAGAAGGGCTTGGAAGAAGAAAATGAAATAGGAACAACCGCGCTGGTCGTAATAGATCGACTTTCATGCTAGTTCTTGCTCCAGCATGAAAGTTCCATTTCAGGGAAGGACGACGTACTATGATACTTTCTGTTTTGTCGAGCCCTGCTTTGGTCTCTGGTTTGATGGTTGTACGTGCTAAAAATCCGGTACATTCCGTTTTGTTTCTCATCCCAGTCTTTCGCAACACTTCAGGTTTACTTCTTTTGTTAGGTCTCGACTTCTTCGCTATGATCTTCCCAGTAGTTTATATAGGAGCTATAGCCGTTTCATTCCTATTCGTTGTTATGATGTTCCATATTCAAATAGCGGAGATTCACGAAGAAGTATTGCGCTATTTACCAGTGAGTGGTATTATTGGACTGATCTTTTGGTGGGAGATGTTCTTTATTTTAGATAATGAAAGCATTCCATTACTACCAACCCAAAGAAATACGACCTCTCTGAGATATACGGTTTATGCCGGAAAGGTACGAAGTTGGACTAATTTGGAAACATTGGGCAATTTACTTTATACCTACTATTTCGTCTGGTTTTTGGTTTCTAGTCTTATTTTATTAGTAGCCATGATTGGGGCTATAGTACTGACTATGCATAGGACTACTAAGGTGAAAAGACAGGATGTATTTCGACGAAATGCTCTGGATTCTAGGAGGACTATAATGAGGAGGACGACAGACCCACTCACGATCTACTAAAGGGAAAGTAGCGTCGATATTGGTTCAAATCCAATTCGTGAGATGGCAGTGATCTTTAGCCGGTCATGGCCATAATGTGCTGTTTTTTTTCCTCGGACTCATTGGAACCTTCTTTTTCCTCGCGAAAAATGGTTCCTGTAAAGCAAACTAAGAGCGGGGAAGGAACTAGGGCGGGCATAAGCTCACCAATTAGGATGCGTGATTGACGCATCTTTTTTTTTCAAATGATCAGGGCTTTTCCTTTTTGGCTGGGAGGGTAAACACTAGAGAAGGGCACCTGCTCTCCAATTTCTATTCTTTGTTATCTGTACCGAACTTATCTGTTCCAAAGGCGAGAGTCATTCTTTCGATTCAGTAGAGCGATAATCCAAATTTTAGGAGTATACCGGGGCCATTCTTCTAAGAAATAAGAAAAGTAGGGCAATAGTTGACTCTTCACACTTACCCCATCTCAGCTTTCATTGAAAATCTCGTCAATAAAATGATCAAAAACCACCTGGTCGAGTTTGCTTCTCCCTTCCTTTTGGTGTTTAGGATGTTCAGTTGATATAAGAAGAGAAGGGAAAGGGCAGAATAAGAACCATCGGATGCAGTCTTCCGCTCCCGGCCAAGCAAACAAATCTTCCTTACCAAGCGAAGCCCCCAAGCCAGGAATAGAAAGAAGGTCCGCTCAGAATAGGGCTTTTGTAACGTAATCGAATATGCGGAAGACTTTGAATTAGACGATGGTCCTAAAGCCGGGTCCTTTTCCTCTTATTTTTGTCGAAAAAAGCCTGTAGCACTGGACTTGCTTAGCTTCTAAAAGCTATGAGGTTAGGATTGAGACTAAGATCCCCAGTCTCGCTACGCCCTTGCTTCTTAGCGCTCCGTGGGAAAAGAAAGAATAAGAAATTACTTAACAAAAGCAATTGTTAGAAAATGATAACACAAGTAATAATAGAAGCGTAGCAGTTCTAAGGAGAGTTGCGTAGCTGTTCGAATTGGAGCGTAGCAGTTCTAAGGAGAGTTGCGTAGCTGTTCTTCTTTCACTCCTCTCCTTTTTAGAATAAAGTCTTTCTTGGGAAAGGTTTCCGATCAGTCTCGTGATGAAGAGAATTTCCGATGCTTTTAAGCCCACTTGACGAGATTAGATCTAATTCTCTTTCTGGTGACACAGCTGCGTAAATCGCTTTATCGACTTACTTTCCAATATGCCTATGATAATGGAACTATTCTATTAGTTCAAGGCAGGGAACGCCCTTCCTTTCACGCCTCTCCTTCCAACAAGTCTCGTTGCTTCGCTGTTCTTCTTTTCAGCGCCTTCCCTTAGCAGGAAAGTGGCTTCGCGCCTCCCCTGTAAGTCTCGTTCAAGCAGCTTCGCGCCTCTCCTTTTATAGTAAAGTGGCTGGAACGCCTTTAAGAGCGGTCAACACTCCTGAAAGCGGCTTTCGTTCCTCTCTTTCCTTATAGTCTTAAGAGCGTCAACACCCCTCTCCTGTAAGTAAAAGCGAGTGGCTGGAGCGCCTTGGAAGTGTTTTATGAGCAAGAATTCGCCCCTCTCCTGTAAGTCTCGTTCTAATACGGGAATCGCAGCTTCACACGGGTCTTACTTCCTAACTCTAACAAGTAAGCAAGTAAACTACCTTTTCCCTCTCCCTGTAGGTCGAGCTTCCTCCTCCCTCTCCCTGTAGGTCGAGCTTCCTCCTCCCTCTCCCTGTAGGTCGAGCTTCCTCCTCCCTCTCCCTGTAGGTCGAGCTTCATTACGTCTAACCTCTCCCGGGAGGATTGAATAACGCTCGAACGAAGTAGCTCTTTCAACTAATCCATACTTTTCCTCTCCCTGCGGAATAAAGTCAAACAGCTTCGCGCCGCTCCTTTTTATGTCTTTTCCGCTCCTCTCCTCGTTGGAAAGCTAACAGCCCATTTCCGGGGCATTTAACGCGGCTTAACCCTCCCTCATGACCAATCGTAGATTAGAGTTCGTCAAGTGGGCTTAAAAGCATCGCAAATTGGGTGTCCAACGAGGAGTAAGGAAGCTCGAACGAATGTGAGAGGAACGAAAGCTGCTCGACTCGAATGCCCCAACCAAGCAAATGCGCTATCCCTATCCCTTCCCGATGTCGCTTCCTTCGTTCGTTCCTGTTCTTCTTTCAGCTCCCCGAACAATCAGTGGAAGGAGAGGCGCGAAGCTGCTTGAACGAGACTGTAAAGAGAGGCGTTCCATGCCCTATTCTAATAGACTGGAAAGCTAACACCCCATTTCCGATTCAAAGAAGGAATAAGGAAGTTCCGAGTTAAGCTTAATCAATTACTTAACAAAAGCTAAGGAGAATGACGATTCCATGCCTTTCCAACGCAGGAAAGTGGCTTCCGCTCCCCGAACCCGAAGTGGAAGGAGAGGAGCGAAAAGCGATCCAGCAGAGCGAATGAACATAAATCTTTCCGAATATCATGAATATCCTTCGCCCCTTATCTCCTCATCTTCCTTTTCTATTTGTATTTCTTTATCATTGCTTCCATTGAATTCCGTGTTCTATAACGACAAAACCTCTTATTTTATTGATCTTCAAAATCTCAAATTGGTTTTTGGAAACGCAAAAAGAAAGAAAGTTTCCTTATCTCACTTAACTTGAGATAATCCATAATGGATTCAATCAAGTTAAGTAAATTGTAGTTTTGCTTTCTTCTTTCAATGGTTTTTGGTTGTCTTGTCTAATCTCTTTATTTCTTTTTATTCGGATTGGCTCTGGTTCGTTTAGAAAATGTGGTTCGGGGCGGAAGCGGAAAATCGCTTAGCCGAAAGTGAAGAAGCTTTCCTGTAAGGAAAGGAGTGAAGCTGCTTGAACGAGACTATTCTATTAGAACAGCGTAGCAGTTCGAATTTCACTATTAGCCTATTCGAATTTCACTATTCTATTAGAACAAGGCATGGAACGCCCTTCAAAGGAAGAATTCCCACTTCAAAGCTCCTCTCACATTGGAACGCTGTTCTTCTTCCACTCCTTTCCTTATAGTCGAGTGGCTCCGCTCCCCGAACCTGAAGTGTAAGTCGAGCCGCTAAACGCTCCTCTCCCATGGAACGCCCTTCCCCACTCCTCTCCCGGGTGGATGTAATTCAGCTCGACCGTAAGGGAGAGGGAAAAGGAAGCGGATGGAGAGGATGGCGTAGCAGTTCTAAGGAGAGTTGCGTAGCAGTTCGAAGGCGAGTTGCTTTACAAGTTTATAGTCTCGTTGCTTCTCGCCCTTAGCCGCTCTCTTCTTCCAAAGGCCATTTGCGGGAGGTTTAAGCCGTGTTAAATGTCCCTCATGTAGCAAGTAGCTTCCACGCCTGAAAGCGGCTTTTCAGCGCAGGAAAGTGGCGTAGCAGTTCTAAGTTTATAGTATAGTTGCTACGCAGTTCGAATTTCACTATTCTATTAGAACAAGGCATGGAACGCCCTTTCTTTCCCCCTTTTTTCCCTCGTCAGCCCCTGTTAGGCAATTTTATATATGAGTATGCCCCTTTCGAATCGTTCTATCATTCGAAGTAGGGAAAAGAAAGCAAAAGCGATTCCCGTATTAGCTCATCAACGAGACTTAGAACAGCGAAGCAACGAGACTTACAGGAGAGTCGCTTTTCGCCCCTCTCCTTACTTATAGGAAAGCGAGTTCAAACGGCTTTCGCGCAGCTGCTACGCCCCTCTCCTTACAGTCGAGTTGCTTTACCCCTTTACTTAAGTAATATCTACAGGTTCCCTCTTAGCGCTTTTCTCAGCCTATTCCATTCGAACTGCTACGCAACTCTCCTGAGATTACGGGATTTCCTGCTTGACGAAGTTTAGGAAAAATGATTAAAACATTTATAGCTCCTACGTAAATAAGTAGCAGCGCAGCAGCTAGAAAATAGGAGTTAGATAGAATCTATCATAAGGATGTACAAAGAAGAACCAATCCGGCAGAATAAATTGGATTGGGAAGTAATACCACCCCTAGACCGCCTAATATAAGACCCGATCCTAGAAAGACTAAAAGCAAATCATGTATTGGTTCAGAGAAATCCATTTTCTAGAAAGGAAGAAAGCAGTTTTTCTCTTTTTTATGAATCTGGATCAGAAAGGAGTGAATCTAGTTTCGAGAGCATGCCTTAATCGTCCAGATACAAGTAACAAAGGCCATAGAAAGGGAGGAAGGACTTGACTTGATCACGCTACTCAGTATACTAGTATAGAATGGTGCGTTCCAGTGATAGATTGGTTTAGAAAGATCGTATCGAGATCGCCTTTTCTCAATCTAGTAAGAGGGGTTGGTTAAAAGAGATGGATTCCTTTCTTCAATGCATTCCACCGGGGCGACTAGGGTACCCTTTTTGTAAGATACGCTCATTCAAGCTCAAGCCAACTTCTATTAGTTCAGTCGGAAGGCAAGGGTCCAGTCTATCAATCCATTCAAGTTATTGGGGCATTTCTGCATTGGTTGAGTGCCTAGTAGGGGAATCGCTTTCATCTGCTACGCTTTATGCGCCTGCTTTTCTGGCCAATCCTGTTAGATGAGCGGCAGTGTTGAAAGGTGCAGATCTTGGTCTTCTAGACCTTGCCTTTTCAGCGATTCTTAGATGGAGCTCTGACGGGAGACCTATGAACGCCTTGGCTCTAAGCCGTACGAAGCCTTTTGAAATACCATATTTAGTCACGCAGAAACCTTCTTTCATGCTATAGCGTGCTTTTTAGTGCATTCATTGCTTTGAGGGATTGCTTGTGATAAGCAAAGAAGGAAGCAATGAGTTGGGCGCGTATGGGTTCCCGGCCTTGATTTCTTTTTACCTTTTTATTAAAAAAAAAAGAAATATTCGTTTATACCATTGACATTGATAATTATCGAAAATTGGATAGTATGTTTTGATGAATAGCAATGGTAGTGAAAAGCATTCCTTTCCTAGAGTAAAGATAGGTCTCTTCCCTTATTCCTTCTCTTCCCGCTTCAGTTGATGGAAAAGCATTAAATGGGGCAAGGAAGGGGAAGAGACAGTGTTAGCTACAATCTCTGCCCTTAGCTTAGCTAAAAGGATAAAGTGAAGCTCCATAACTCGAACGCTTGGATTCGTCTATCTTAGAGTAGGTTGGCTTGTTAGATCTATATGAACTAGGAGTCATTTAGTTGGCTTCTCCGTCGTTAGAGCGAACTTTCTTACTCTTGTAAGCTCGTCTTGTCCTATCTATGCTCACTACCTCGTTGTCTGACAAGCAGTTTCCCTCATCTTTCTCTTTCAGAAGAGCCTACTTTCGACCATGGTTCGCGTCGCTATCGTGCTTGGTCCGTTCGCTACTCTCTTTTCAGCCATTATTGTATGCGTGTAACCTAAGTCTACCCTTCAATTGGACTTTATCCAGATCCTTTGACATCCGCTCATCTTACTTCCCGTTCTGGTAGGTTGGTGGTGCGTGATGATTCGTGGAGTACAAGGCTTTCTCTGGTTGGGTATGTAGGCTGGTCCTGCAGTGAAGGTGACCAGCGCTGCATGCCCGAATGGAATATTGACTATCCCGTAGAACTGACCTAGTCGCTCATGAAGGAGCTGGTCATTATGGAATATAGTATATGTAGGCGCAGGTCTTCCTAGAGCGAACCCCCATGTGTTTTATATTAAACATATAAAAATCAACAGTGGAAGAGGCGCTGGTTGTGCGAGATCATTATGACTGGAGGAAGCCCATTCGACAACCATAATAGGCTCTATAACCGGATCACGCACGCTAAGAACACAGCGGATTAGAGGGGACAAGGGGTTCCACTCATCAAAGTGTGAGACGCAAGGCTTCTGCCTAGAAGCAAGCTACCCTCTTTGCCACTTTCAAATCAATAATAACGATGTCATCGATATTCCAATCCGATCTTTTCTTTCTTCACCTTTTTATGCAAGCAGCCCTAAAATAGAAAAAAGCCCATGGTTGAGTGAGCATAGAGCTCTGCCCTTTTCTTTCCTTTTGAAGCAGCTTTCCTCCTTTCCTGCTTTAGTGTTCTGCTATACATTTGTATGTGTTAAGCATAGTGGCATGCTCTGTAGCCGGAGTAAGAAAGATTCAAGGAGCGCAGGGGGATCCGCTTTTACGAGTGATCTCTCTCGCTTTCTTAAGGAATTTCGTCAGTCATATGGCATGGCTATGGTTTCCACTCTTGTGAGTTCCCATTTTTTCTTTGGTTCGCTTTCCCGGTTGCCCTTCTTTCTATTTGCTGCAGTAAATGAGACTGGGAGTTGGATTTCCTTTATGACTTTCGCTCCGCTCTTCCCACGGATATTTCAAAACCCGGTAATTCCCTTGCATCGGATTCCTCGTTCTATTCCTCCAAGCGAGCCCTCCCTCACAGCTTCTTTTCTTCTCAAGAACTTGCTATTTCATATTCTCTTAGATAGGCTATCTTCCGCCATCGTCATTTACTTAGCATGCCTACCTTTCCTTCTTTTGTGTGGCCTAGCTTTGATCTGTAGGAGCTGAGGCAGAGGTTTCCGTTGCTTGCTTTGTGCGTACGATTCTTTTATTCAATAAGGATTTTCGTAGCTTCAGGTGAGGGGGGGAGAATAGATCTGAATTTCTTGAAATTTGGAAAAAAGTCTCCGACAAGTGTGGTCTTTCTCGGTCAACTGGAAATTGTAGAACTGTAGCTGCTCTCGAAATCGGTCGGTAGGTCCTTCTTCTATTTCAAGAGTTCTAGTACTTGCATTGTGGTCCGTCCATTAGTTCGATGATTCTTCTTCGCCTTGTTGTGTTGGCTTGTTCAATCAATCTCATAGGTTCCTATGGCTCGTCCTATAAGAAAGGGGATATACCATAACCATAGGGAAGTAAAGGTGCGAAAAAGAAGCTTTTTCTGAGCGTATATAGTGGTATAGTCCTTAATGCGCAGGAGCAAGAAAAGGGATGCGCCTTACTAAGCAAGAAAGGGCAAATTGAAGACTGAGAACATACGAGGTCGGCGCTAAGAGCGCTAAGACTTAAGCTTAAGAAATTACTTAAGTCAAGTTCTTGTGCTATATATCGTTCGTGATCCTTCGACATTATTGAAGGGAGGGGGCTCGACCTGAAGCCTTTAAATAGAGTCCCATCCGCCTCCCCGGTTCCACGCGCCCTTACTAGTAAAGGCTCCCATTGGGAGAAGCAGAAATTGTTGAGTGAGCGATCCGGCCTCTAGCCCTTCAATGATGGATTTGTCTTCAAAAAAACCCCGACCTCGGTAGAAAACGAACGGCGGCGTGAAGTTGATGAGCAGGGAAGATGTCTTTTTTCTAGTTGGCCAAGCGGCCCCGTCTTCCATAGCCAGGGATTAGTCATTTAAGGATCAGTTGATGCGCTGGGATGAAAGAAAGTTCTTCGGTGCTCCTCCGGGACGAACAGTAAAGGCACATGAAGGTATTGGCTCTTACTATCGATCGGATGGAGAGAACCGCGGCGCTTTACCTTACGAATATCTAAAGGCGAAGATCTCTTTTCGACTAGCAAGTTTACGTACCTAGGTCCTAAGTTTCTCATTACTCGGTGAAGTCTGATTTGAGCCCTGGTCAAACTGATCTCTCCGGCGGGCGGAGGATGGTCTCATATTAGCAATGTTTTGATTGCGCCTATCTGTCGTTGCCAATGAACCGATCACCAAGAGAAAGTATATCTCTTAATCTTAAGGTGAAGCGCCTTTCAGCCAGCTGAAGGAAGGTCGCGTTAGCGCCCCTGCAATCAGAAAGCCTTTTGATAACCTTACTACTAATAGAAAGGGGAAAGATGCGCTCAATCCCTTGCTTCTTGCTCCAACTTAGGAGTAGGGGCTGACGAGCTTTTTCCGCAGGCTGCTATGCTAGTTGTAGCGCGGTAGCGACTAATATAATTGAAAGTCAAGTTAGTGTTATGGTGCAGCGGAAGGCCCCCTCTCCAACCTTATAATCAAGCAAGTTCAAATGGCTTTTCACGCCTCTCCTTATAGTCTCGTGGCGTAACTTTCCACTCCTTTCCAACAAGCAGCGGATGAGCGCACTAGCGCGAAAGCCGTTGCGCGTTAGTCACGCACATACGTTTTCTTGCTCCGTTCCTCTCACATTCGTTCGAGTGTCTTTCGCTCTCTCTTATTAGAAGAAGGAAGGGGAAGGAATTCTATTCTTTACAGCCCTTTCTTCCCCTGTTCCGGTCATGGAATAGATGAAATAAATCGGGACGTCTGGCATAATAATTTCTAAAAGGCGGAATTGGATAACTTCTTTGGCTTTATTGAGGCTTTTGTAGTGTGTCCTCTCTACAATAGAGAAAGCCTTCTTACCCTATAAGGATAGACATAATGCTTTAACCTTCCCTTAAGGTAAATTCGTAGGCGTCTATTTTAGCGAAGAATTTATTGATGCCCGGGTTATAGAATTTTCCCGCTAAGGGGCTTTAAGCAACTCGACTATAAAGAGAGGGGCGAAAAGACTATAAGGAGAGGCGTGTTGACCACTCGCTTTAGAGGCGTGAAAGCCATTTGAACTTTCCTGCGTTGGAGAGGAGTGTTGACCACTCGCTTTACTGTAAGTTAAGGAGAGGAGTTGAAAGCCACTCGCTTTAGGATTGAGTGAGGTGACGAGGGGAAAGGAACGAAGCAACTCGAACGAATGTGAGAGGCGTGGAAGTTGGAAAGGCGTTCCATGCCTTAAGGCTGACTGAAGCTTCCCTCTTTCCTGGTCTCCATTACTATTAGTATTAGGAAGAAAAACGTCGTCTAGGCGTTCGGAGCGGAAAGAAGAACAGCTACGCCACTTAAGTAATATCGTAAAGAAGAACTGCTACGCAACTCTCCTTAGAACTATATAGAAGAAAGAAGAACTGCTACGCAACTAATAGAATAGTTCTATTAGAATAGGCATATTTGATGATGTCGCTTCCTTTTCTTTTCATTAATGAGGAACGAAGGTAGCGACATCTAGCCTATTCTCATTTCACTATTCTATTATTCGAATTGAACTATTCCACAATGCATTTTTGTGTTATCATTTTCTAACTCTCAATTGATAATTGATTAAGAGAAGAAAAGAGGAGAACAGCGTAGCAACTCTCCTTAGAACAGCTACGCTTCTAATCCATACTTTTCCTCTCCTTACAGTGTTTTTTGTCGAGATTTGGTTGGTGTTCAATAACGCTACTTTACTATAGCGTAGCTTCGTCTAGTTCTTTAATTAGAACTGCGTAGCTTCGTCTAGTTCTTTAATTAGAACTGCTACGCAACGTCTGGCTTCGTCCTCATGAAGAACGTGAGATAACAGAGTAGCTTCCGCCCAGTAGCGCCCTTTCCCTGACTTTCAAGGCTGGGCCGGTCCCCGGAAGTGAAGCCAACTCACCGACTAATTGAGAACAAGGAAGGCAAGTTCTTTAGTAGCCAAGGAAGGCAAGTTCTTTATAATACGATAAAGAATAAGAAATGTATTAACTTTAAGGAAGGAAAGGCGTGGAAAGCAGAACAGCGTAGCAACTCGACTGTAAGTCTTTCTCCTTGTGGAATAGTTCAATTCGAATAGGAGAAAGGGGAAATGAGAACTGCGTAGCAACTCGACTGAGCGTAGCAACTCGACTTACAGTCTTTTTGCTTTTAGCTCCTCTCGCATTCGCTCGAGCTGCTTTTAGCTCCTTTCCCTCTTCATACCTGATTCGAACTGCGTAGCAACAAATATCTACGTTCAATGAGATGATGTCGCTTCAGCAACTCGACTTACAGTCTTTTTGCTTTTCGCTCCTTTCCCTGCTACATAAAGTCAAGTGGCTTCTACGCCTCTCTTTCCTTAAAGTATAGTGGCGTAACTTTCCACTCCTCTCCTTACAGTAGCACAGGAAGGCAAGTGATTTATAATACTCTTTTACATATTAAATGTATTAACTTTCAGTTGAGAATAGGAGAATAGTTCCATTCTCAGTTGATTAGTCTGCCCTTTTCGTTCAATGAGAATAGGAGAAAGGGGAAATGAGAACTGCTACGCTCCAACCCTTCCAACAAGTGTAGTTGCGTAGCTCCAACCCTTGTTCTTCTTTCCGCGCCTCTCTTTCCCTCTTCATACCTGATTCGAACTGCGTAGCAACAAATTGAACTATTCTATGAGAACAGCGTAGCGGAAACCCTTACAGTCAAGTTGCTTCTACGCCTCTCTTTCCTTACTATAAACTTAGCAACACAGGAAGGCAAGTTCTTTATAATACGATTAATAATAATCAATGAGAACTGCTACGCTTATCATACTTAAAGCTTTCCACTCCTCTCGCATTCGCTCGAGTTTCTTTCCACTCCTTACAGTCTCGTTCAAGCTGCTTCGCTTCTATTATTATAGGAAGGAGAGGGGAATAAGAAGAACTGCTACTAATAGTTTTCTTAGAACAGCGTAGCAACTAATTGAACTATTCTATGAGAACAGCTACGCAACAAATATCATAGTTCTAATACGCTTCCTTCTAATACGCTTCTAATACTTAAAGCTTGGAACTCCTTACAGTCTCGTTGCTTTCCACTCCTTACAGTCTCTAAGGAAGGCAAGTGATTTATAATACGATTAAGAATATGAAATGAAAGTGAAATGAGAACTGCTACGCAACGAGACAGAGAGAATAGGAGAAAGGGGAACTGCTACGCTTAGAATTGAATAGTTCAAACTGCGTAGCTCCTCTCACTTCATTTTAAAGCTTCTTTCCACTCCTGTAAGTCAAGTACAGGAAAGTAGCTTTCACTCCTCTCACATTCGAATAGTGAAATGAGAATAGGAGAATAGTTCAATGAGAACAGCGTAGCAACTCTCTTTCCTTAGCAGTCTCGTTGCTTGGAACTCCTGTAAGTCTTTCTCCTTGTGGAACTATTCAATTCGAACAAGGCTTGGAACTCCTCGAACATTCGTCTAGTGAAATGAGAATAGGAGAAAGGGGAACTGCTACGCTGTTCTTCTTTCCACTCCTTACAGTCTCGTTGCTTGGAACTCCTGTAAGTCAAGTGTCTTTTCGCTCCTGTTCTTCATTTTCCCTTAGCAACACAGGAAGGCAAGTGATTTATAATACGATTAAGAATATTCAATTCCAGTTCATAGGCCTTAACAAAACTGAAATGAGAATAGGAGAATAGTGAAACTAATAGAATCGTTCAATTCGAATAGGAGAATAGTTCCATTCGAACAGCTACGCTTCTAAGTTTATAGTCTCGTTGCTTTCCACTCCTTAGCAGTCTCGTTGCTTGGAACTCCTTACAGTCTTTAGTAGCCAAGGAAGGCAAGTTCTTTATAATACGATAAAGAAAGAGTAGGAGAAAGCAAGAAAGAACTATCTGACTTCGCGGATAAGAAATCAAGGACTTGTCGGTAGATCAGCTAGCTCGCGCTCTAGTCTTTCATTGATCTTTTCTGCCCGGACCATCGCTTTAGCGCCTTTAGCAACTACTATAGCCCAGCCCGGACCATCGCTTATACCGGAAGCGACATCATCAAATATGCCTATTCGAATTTCACTATTCTATTATTCTAATGGAACTATTCTATTAGTTGCGTAGCAGTTCTAATTAAAGAACTATTAGTACCCTTTACTTAAGAGATTACTTTCTTAGTAGTTGCGTCTCGTCTCATTTCCTTACTTCTTGCCTATGAGAATTGAACTATGATATTAGAAGCGTAGCTGTTCTTCTTTCGCCCCCTCTCACATTCGTTCGAGTGGCTCCGCTCCTCTCTCTAAATAGAAAGACTCAACGAGGAGTATGAGAAGAGAGTTTCGAAGGTCAGATGAAAGCGGATTCTCTTTCCGGACCGGTTTGAAATCGATTCTCAAGGGGGAAAAGAAAAGGAAGTAAGACCCGTGTTTAGTTTCGTTACCGGCCAACACTCCTCTCCTTAACTGGAAAGTGGCTCCGCACCTCTCACATTGGAACGCCTTTCCTTATAGTAAAAACGAGTGGCTTTTTCGAAAGGCGTCAAAGTTTGACGTATATAGATATAGTGAGTGTGCCATGAGTTTAAGGATTGCTTCCCAGACGAGGGTCACAGAAGAGGGGAATAAGAAGAACTGCTACTAATAGTTCTTTAATTAGAACTGCGTAGCAGTTCTAAGTTTATAGTCAAGTTGCTTTTCGCGCTTTTCCTTTTAAAGCTTCTTCCACGCCTCTCACATTCGTTCGAGCTACCTTCGTTCCGTCATTAATGAAAAGAAAAGGGAGTTTACTTGCTTTTATGAAATGAAAAGGGATGCGCTAAGGCAAGCTACGCTGTTCTTCTTCCGCTTAGAGTAAGGAAATAAACTCCCTTCCTCTAACAAGTAAGTCTTTCTCCTTGCGGAATAGTTCAATTCGAATAGGCTTTCCACTCCTTTCCTTGCAGTCAAGCAGCTTCGCGCCTTTCGCCCCCTCTCTCTAAGCTAAACGCCCCTCTCCTGTAAGTCTTTTTGCTTTCAGCTTCTTTCCCTGCGGTCAAGTGACTTCGTTCCTCTCCAAACTTTATAGTCAAGCAAGCGGCTTGGAACTTCCTTCTTTATAGTAAAGGAGAGGAGTGGAAAGCCTATTCTAAGCGACATCATCTTTTATGCCTATGAGAATTGAACTATGATATTATGAGAATTGAACTATGATATTATGAGAATTGAACTATTCTATTATTCAAATGGAACTATGATATTAGTTGCGTAGCAGTTCTAAGAAAACTCTTACTATAAGGAAAACGGAGCGGAAGTTGGAAAGGCGTTCCATTTAAAGCGATCTTCTTCTAAGCGGAAACGAGACTAGAAACTCGAATTCCAGTTTGAACTATAAGGAATTGATGTAGCAGTTAAAGAATGAAACTTGGCTTCAAGCCGGGCTAGGAACTTCGAACCTACTCCTTTTCCCTGAACTCGTAGCTTCGCTTCGTCATCAAATATGCCTATTCTAATTGGTAAGCCAAGTCCGATCGATCTTAAAGCTACGAGGTTCCCGTTCTCAATTCTTCTTTCACTCCTCTCTTCCCTTATAGTCTATCGAGTTGCTTTTAGCTCCTTTCCCTGCTACATAAAGTCAAACAGCTTCGCGCCTCTCCTGTAAGTCGAGTCGCTTTTCAGCTCCTTTCCCTACGGTCAAGTGGCTTTCGCTCCTTCCAACAAGTATAGAAGCGTAGCTGTTTTAAAGAGATACCCGTTCGTGAACCTTACCTAAGGTTCACTCACTAGATAGAAGCGTAGCTGTTTTAAATAGAAGCGTAGCTGTTCGAATAGAATAGTCTCGTTGCTTTTCGCCTCTCGCATTCGTTATTAGTTGCTACGCTGTTCTTCTTTCACTCCTCTCTTCCCCTAAGGCCATTTGCGGCGCATTTAACGCGGCGACAGCCCCCCGCATACCCAATATATCATGAGAGTGGCGGAACGGGGCTTAAAAGCGCCGGAAATGGGCTGTTAGCTTTCCAACCTTATAATCAAGCAAGTGAGGAAGGGCGTTCCATGCCTATTCGAATAGAACTATTCTAAGCGTAGCAGTTCTAAGAAAACTCTTACTTACAGGAGAGGCGCTTTAGCCGCTCGACCGTAGGGAGAGGAGTGAAAGCCATTTGAGTTTTCGCTTGCTTGATTATTTGGAAAGGGGCGGAAATACGGTTGTTTACTTGCTTACTTTTCTGAGAAGCTCTTTACGACTATAAAGGACAGGGGGCTGTTCACCTTTGGAAACTTAGCTAGACCGGTCACGACATGTTGTTTGTTGATATTTATTGAGGAGTTTAGCTGACTGAATCCATAAACCGTCAAAGTCACCGTCACTGGTACTTTTGTGACTCTATTCTATAGGTAGGTATAGGTATTGGTGGAGCTTGCGTAATGTAGTTGTAGTTAAGACGAAAGGGGAAGGAAGCTCGACCGGGTAGACGTAATGAAGCTCGACCGGGGGCGAAGCTGTTTGAACGAGAACGAATGTGAGGGGCGAAGCTACTCGACTGTAGGGAGAGGGGCGCTGTTCTAAGAAAACTCTTACTATAAGGAGAGGCGCGAAGACAAGCCGCGAACTATGAACGAAGGGCAAGATCTGCAGCTACAGCCTTGGCAACTTAAACAGCCTCGGCGGCAACCGCTTTCTGCTTCCTTGTGGAATAGTTCAATTCGAACTGCTACGCTCCTCTTCCTCTCTGTTCTTCTTTCACTCCTCTTCCTCTCTGTTCTTCTTTCACTCCTCTTCCTCTCTGTTCTTCAACACTCCTCTCCTTACAGTCTCGTTTCTTTCCACTCCTTTCCTTTTAAAGCGATCTTCTTCTTCAAGCATTCAAAATGTATGAACTCAACCCGCTTTCACAATGAAGTGAAAGACAAATGAGTTTAGCTTGAAGAGGAAAGGAGTTTTAACAAGCAAGGAAGGAACGAGTCGCTTCCCCCTTTCCTTCACCACCAGCCCTCGCCCCTTTTGAAAAGCAGAAATGCGACGTTTCAAACCGAAATTGTACTTTCCAATATGCCTATTCGATCCAATATGCCTATGAGAATTGAACTATGATATTAGCCTATTCGAATTGAACTATTCTATTATTCGAATTTCACTATGATATTATGAGAATTGAACTATTCTATTAGTTGCGTAGCAGTTCTAATTAAAGAACTATTAGTACCCTTTACTTAAGAGATTACTTTCTTAGTAGTTGCGTCTCGTCTCATTTCCTTACTTCTTGCCTATGAGAATTGAACGATTCTATTAGAAGGCAAGAAGTAAGGCCATTTGCGGCACATTTAACACGGCTTAAACCTCCCTCATTACCAATCTCACATTAGAGTTCGGAAAGGGGGCTTAAAAGCATCGCAAATTGGGTGTTAGCTTTCCAACGAGGGTGGATTGAATGAAGCGACATCATCAAATATGCCTATGAGAATGGAACTATGATATTAGTTGTTCTCAGTCTTCAATTTGCCCTTTCTTGCTTAGTAAGGCGCAACGGCTTTCGCGCAGCTGCTACGCAACTAATTGAACTATGATATTAGTTCAAGTCAAGGTTGTAGAAAGAAAGTCTACCGGACGTGGGAAAACTGACTTCTAGTGAGGGAGGGCGAGCTTTAATTGAAGTAGGAGCGTTTAGCCACTTCCAACAAGTCTGTCTCGCTCGTTGCTTCGCTGTTCTCCTTAACAGTCAAGTCGAGTTCAAGTTCAAGCAGCTTCACTCCTTCAAGCGGCTTCGCACCTCTCACATTCGTTCAAGCAGCTTCGCTCCTCTCTAAGAACCGGTATGGAACGCCTCTCCAACCAGTCAAGCTACTTCGTTCCCTTCCTTACAATCAAGCGAGTCGCTAAAGCTTTCCACTCCTCTCCTTTTTATGGCCTTCCACTCCTTTCCTTGCAGTCAAGTTCAAGCTGCTTCACTCCTCTCCCTACGGTCGAGTGGCCTTTAGTCCTTTCTTTCCTGCAAGTCTGAAAAGTGGCTTCGCACCTCTCCTTCCAACAAGTCTTTTGGCGTAACTTTCCACTCCTTCCCTTAACTGGAAAGTTGTTTTCACTCCTTTCCTTATAGTCTGTCTCGTTGCTTCGCAGTTCTAAGGCGAGTAGTCTCGTTCAAGTTCAAGCTGCTTCACCCCTATCACGTAAGTCTCGTTGCTTCGCAGTTCTTCTTATTCCCCGCCCCCTCTCTCCTTCCAACAAGTCGAGTTCAAGCTGCTTTGGAGCTCCGTTTTCCTTAAAGTAATAGTTTTCTTAGAACTGCTACGCATTTTCAAACTCTTAATTGAGAATTTCTTAAGAGAAGAAAAGTTCCATTCGAATAGGCTAATAGTGAAATTCGAACTGCTTCGCCCCTCTCCTTACAGTCTTTTTGCTTCGCTCCTCTCACGAACGCCCTTCCCTTTTTCAGCTCCTCTCCTTACAGTCGAGCGGCTTCGCACCTTTCCTTCCTTGAAAAGCGCTAAGAGGGAACCTGTAGATATTACTTAAGTGGCTACGCAGTTCGAATAGAATAGTCTCGTTGAAGAGGCCCTGTTTCGCCCCCGCCTTTCCTTTTAAACGCTCCTTTCCAACGCAGGTTATAGTCTTCAAAGTGTCTTTCCACGCCTCTCCTCTCCTTAACAGTCGAGTCTCCTTTCAGTCGCCCTCTCCTTTTTATGGCTTTTCGCGCCTTTCCTTTTAAAGCTTTTCTCCTTCCACTTCAGGTTCGGGGAGCTAGAAGCCTTAAGCGCTAGGCCTGACCGATTCCCTTTCGTCTCTGCAAACATGGGCGGTGAGAGGGAAAAGGAAGCTCGAACGAAGTGAGAGGGTGGATGTAATGAAGCTCGAACGAAGTAGCTCTTTCAACTAATCCATACTTTTCCTCTCCTGTAAGTCTTTAAAGTCGAGATTTGATTAATCATAATCAATTACTTAACAAAAGTGAAATGAGAATAGGCTAATTGCTACGCTGTTCGAATTGAACTATTCCACAAGGTTGGCAACTATACTTGTTGGAAGGAAAGGCGTGGAAAGCAGAACTGCTACGCTTCTAATATCATAGTAGCTACGCTTCTAATATTCCATACTTTTCCTCTCCTGTAAGTCTTTTTTGGAGAGTTCCAAGAAGTAAGGAAATGAGACGAGTGAAAGCAACTCGCCTTAGAACTGCTACGCTTAGAATTGTACTTTCCAATATGCCTTGTTCTAATATCATAGTGAAATGAGAATAGGCTAATTGCGTAAAGGAAGGAGATGAAAGAAGCTCGACTAAAAGGAGAGGAGATGAAAGAAGAACAGAAGGGCGTGGAAAGCTACTCTAACAAGTCAGTCTTTCTCCTTACTCTAACAAGTCAGTCTTTACTTTTCCTCTCCTGTAAGTAAAAGCGAGCAGTCTGGAACTCCTTTCCCTGCTACATAAAGTCGACGTTCTTGTGCTTAAGTAATTGATTAAGAGAAGAAAAGAGGAGAACAGCTACGCAACTCTCCTTTATTCTGTCTAAACGCTCCTTTCTTTTGCTTGTTTTCGCTACCTTCCCCACTCCTCTTAGTCTTTAAAGTCGAGATTGGGTTGGTGTTCAATAACTATACTATACTATAAGGAAAGAAAGGAGCTGAAAAGAAGAACAGCGTAGCAACAAATTGAATAGTTCAATGAGAACTGCGTAGCAACAAATATCATAGTTCAATTCGAACAGCTACGCTTATAATTGAATAGTTCCATTAGAATAATAGAATAGTGAAATGAGAATAGGCTAATATCATAGTTCAATTAGAATAATATCATAGTTCCATTTGAATAATAGAATAGTTCAATTAGTTGCGTAGCAGTTCTAATTAAAGAACTATTAGTAGCAGTTCTTCTTATTCCCCTCTTCCTTATATAAGCGAGTAAACTACCTTGCAGTCGAGTCCCTTCTATGGGAATTCCTCTTCCTTGCAGTCGAGTCCCGTCAGAGTATGAATAAATAGGACAGCTAAGGGTCGGAATAAGCTTGAAAGAGAATGTCCTATAAGAATGTAGGTAAATTAACACCCCAGCTCGCCCTTTCTTTCCCCCCCAAAAAATGAGATTCTTGCCCGGCGTACTGTTGATAGTGCTATGTCCCAACCTGCGTTAATTGATCTTTTGATTAAATATGCCTATTCGAATTGAACTATTCTATTATAACAAGGCATGGAATCGTCATTCTCCTTAGCTTTTTTCGTTGAGGTAAGGTATAAGGTAAGGCCTGCAAGTTCGTTCCTTGAAGTATTTTCCTCTTAGTTTAAGCTCTTGGATGATATAATCCATCTAATCAAAAGGAAGGAAGGATAGACAGTCCAGCAGGTGTATAAGGATGAAGTGAAGATGAAGTAAGGATGGCTTGGGCGCCTCTGGAATTATGAAATCCTCTTCTAGGCATGTTCCCGATACTATACTAGTGAAAGAAGTTCCTTGCCCTTTGTTTTGCTAGTGGGCTGGTGCAGACTTCCTTCTTTATGCTCATAGGCTTAACCAACCTAGAGCACGGTGTGCTTGTATACCAGTAGGCTATTACGACGCACCGGAGACCTTCGGCCATAAGACTTTAGGCGCAAGGACGCAACTATTATATGACCACTTACGCATTGATACGTGAATACGATGGGATACGACCGCCCGTAATGGCTTTCCGTTGGTATGTAGTTGGATCGATGCTTCGCCTCATCCGTGCTCCTTGGAAACCTTGACTCTTCAATAGATTAGATTCATCAACACTTAAGAAAAGTGGTACTTTCTCTTTGCCTTACCGTCTTTTCTCAGCGGATCAGCCACATAGTCCGAAGTAAGGTTAGTGACGGGAACTTAGCTATCTTTTGGTCAGGTTTTCTGGGGTTGCTTCCTCTACTAGAATAGGTCCCGAACGCCTCACTTCTCTTACTTTCGGTGCTTATCTTCAATTAGAAGATGGTCACCCGCCCTAAGCAAGATCGGTTCAGCAGGCCAATTCACGCATCTTCCGCAGAGTACCAGCGCCAGCCCTATGAGCTAACTTTCCATTTGACGGCAAAGAGCAATCGGCCCTGTGAAAGTCACATCTTTGACTAATATACACGGGCTTCTGAGAGGATTTTTGTTTCAAGCCAAGAGGAATCTATTTAGCAGTCCATACCAGGTAGATTTAGGAGTGACTGGCAGTGAATGCCCGGTAGCAAAGGTGCGAAGCAGACTCGGCTTAACTTCACTTGACTTCGGTTTCCCCTGGAAATGATGGAATAAGCTTTTCTTCCTCTTAGCGACTATGAGCTCATAGGGAGCTGGAATGAACTTGGTTAGCTGGGACTAAGAAGGGATAGGATTTGATTAGCGCGCTTTCTGCCTGTCCTTTCCTTACCTTACTCTATCAATGCGATGGTATGCCTGAGATGGCAGTCTTTCTCCTTGGCTTGTACTCGAGATCCGATGTTCGAAAGACAACCAATCCTTGTCCAGTAACCATTCTGAGTGGGAGTTCGGATCTATGTTCAAAGGAGGGGGTCTATTAGCAGAGCGTCGATAATCGGGTTCTTGCCTTGCATTGGTTTTCATTTCGCACTATCTGGTCACTGGTTTGAAGTTAGTGCTCCGTGAGTGTATAGCGAACCTAATGTTCTTATTTACTTGTTGGACAGGTTTGAGTGTGGATGGCAAGTGAGTGCCGGCTTTTCAAAGAGATATTTGGATCCATCCTTGTCAACAGGAGAAGGGAATAGGCCTTGAGGGTAATGTCGGAGCCTCTGCCTAGCCCACACCAAGGCGAGGCACGTCTTTTCCAAGGTCGAATATGACGACTCGTAGTCCGTCAGCTTCTTTCTCAGGTAGTAATCTTTCCTTTCTTCCCCTTTCATCATGCTGGCCTAAGACGCATCTCATGGAGTTTTCCGTGACCGAGAGGTATAGCAAGAGGGGTCTTCCCAACATAAAAAAAAGTACCAAGACCGGAGAATCAAAAAGATAGGTCTTAATCTTCTCGAAAGCACTCTGCATAGCATTGTCAGTCTAGGGCTAGGGCATCGTTCTACTCCTTTTCTTCTTCCCCAAGAGCTTGAAAATGGGCTCGCAAAAGGGAGTGAGCTGTGCGATGAACCTGCTGATATACTACCCAAGAATCCTCTTCTTTCTTTCCTTTCTATCCCTTTCCTTTCTCGGGGAATGAGCACACCTTCAACTAGTCACCAGTGCCCAGATTTTCTGTCTCTGCCAGCTCGTAACCTCGCTCCTGACTATTCATATTCACGGCTTATTCATAATCAAGGCTCTAACCTCCTAATCAAGGAGTGGAATTCTCTGCTCCCCTCGGAAAACTCCATTGCTTTGACCATCCTCAATGACCTGAGGATGCTTCTAGCCTTCAAAGAAGACCAATTGACCACTACTACTATAATGGAGAAAGGACAATCTGCCTTCTAACCCGAGGTCCAGGTATTCCGGCCCCAGAGAGAGAGCGTGCCAAAGCCCGATGAATAGACAGGGGATGGACAGTCCTCCCGTTCAGGGAAGAGGAAGGGGGGGAAGTCCTTGGCATTCCTGCCTTTCTGTCAAAAAAACAATAAACATAGAAGAGAAAAAGACTGGCGCCCTCCCGGGGGTCTAGCCGGTGAAGGCCAACTTAAGTACTGACCTGGCTTACTTAACAACATAGGCTTGCAGAGGAAAGGCCTAGCCCTTGGAGCCGTACCACCAAGAAGAAGATCAAGGGAATCTCTACCATCAGGCTTCGAATCTGAGGTTGAGGTCGAGCCTCTCTTTTCAGTGGAAGTTGAGCTCGTCGGATCTGCTGCCCGTGACGTGAGTGATCCTTAACCCTGCCCCTTCTTATTGCTATTTGTGACATCGAGTGCTTAAGTGAGATCAGCGGTCTGGCAGGTCCTTGGACGCTGGCCCTTATAGTCTAGTCTATTCGGACCTCTACTAGGGCTAGAGCTAGCCGGAAAAAGAAAAAAAAAAGACTTAGCCAAAAAGAAGTACATAATAAGAAAATGCTCCACGCTCTACCTCGCTGTGATCAAGCCTCCTTAAACTAGGCTTTCTTGCATAGTAGCCTACCTTTGGTCTCAGGTTCGCTACTTGCTAGCCTAGAGCTGACCCTGGCTGTGATCAAGAAGTCTGCAGCAAATTCGAGTTTCGGGGTCGCCAAAGCATTGAGAGATGGAAGGAATGCTCTGTCTAACCGCAATGCTTGTCTGGCCTCTCCAGCCAAATTGAGAAATTCTGAGAGAAATTCATCCTTCGTTAAAGAAATTTACCCACCAAAACAACTTCCTTTATTTCTAGTTCTCCCCGTCAAGTTGAAGAAGACTCGCCCCCGAGTCGTTAGTGCTTTCTTCACCATAATAAGGAGAAAGATCAGAAAGATTGAAAGTTTCTGAAACCTCATACTCAGCTGGTAGTTCAATCTTGTAGGCATTTTCACCAATGCGTTTGAGAACTTTGAATGGTCCATCAGCTCTAGGCTTGAGCTTAGCAAATTCTCCTCGCGGGAAAGGCTCCTTTCGAAGATGAACCTAGACCAGATCACCTTCTTTGAACTCAGAAAACTTGCGATGCTTGTTAGCTTGAGCTTGATACTTCTCATTTTGCTTAGCAATTTTCTCGCTCATGCAACTTCTTCATTTTATTCACCCGCATCTCCACTAAAGTTGTGAGTAGCTGGAAGTGGAGCTAAGTCCAGAGGACTCTCGGGATTTTGGCCATAAACAGCTTAAAAAGGACTCAAACCAGTAGTTTGGCTAGTGGACTGATTGTAAGCAAATTCTATTTGAGCTAAAAGCAAGTCCCATTGCCGAATATTTGCACCCCCAAAGCTCCGTAAAAGAATCCCCAAAATCCTATTAACAACCTCAGTTTGGCCATCCGTTTGTGGGTGACAAGTTGAGCTAAATTGAAGACGAGTTCCAAGCTTTCTCCAAAGTGTGCACAAAAAGTGACTCATGAGCTTGGAATCCCGATCAGAAGTGATAGTTAGTTCTAGGAATGCCATGGAGCCTAACAATCTCTCGAAAGTCGAGGTCACAAGCACAAGACTATAGGCGGTTGTTCAGAAGCCTTTGTACATTACAATTGAAAACCACGATAGGGGCAAGAAAGGAAATCTTCCCATTGAGTCACCCACCTTCTATCGTGTCTGATTTCGATCATTCTGAACCTCACACCTCTATGGCAGAAAGCAGAAGCGCCGGGAAAGACAGCAGGCGGCTTGTATAACAAGCTGTTCAGGGGCTCATACAACGAGAGAGAAGGGCCCACTACGAAGAAGATAGTCCCTACCCTAGACACATTGAAGCTAAAAGAGATTCCCGATCTTGTATTATATTGATGTTTGACATCACGGCACTAGTCAGAAGAAGATAGTCGACTTACTCTAACAAGAAGACCGGTTACGAGAAGAGATAGAGCGGCAAAGGAAGCAGGGGATATTTATTCCATTTACATCTTATTGCTATTCTGTTTTTTTTACTACCTATGAGACTTACTCCCTATTCCTATGGGTCGAGTGAGCTCTTCCCGTAGGAAGTTTCATTCCTAACTGCTCAAGCCTTGAGATCTGTCTTTTGAAGCCCTCTCAAACGAGAGCTTTTTTTCGATCAAAGAGAAAGGATTCGGGCACTGTTCACAGTTCCAAATTCCTTCGCCTGCATAGAAATGATAGGAACTTCACTGAGACCTGGTTAAGGGGAGAAGGTTTATCATCCTCTTGTTGGCATATCTGTTGCCGCTGGCTGTTCTCTTTGCAATTGAATTAGCTTTGGGAATAACTGAAATAACCGTTCTTAGAGGTCTCGTATCCGCGGTTGGAGACATATCAGCTCTTAGGTTGAGACAGAATCCTTTTTCTTCAAGAAGGGATTCTTAAGGCTTAGCCTAGACTTAAGGGAAGGAACTAGGATGCCCTGAAAGAAGTTTGCCTTTGCCAGTTAGCGCGCAAGACCGGCTCTCCTCTTTCAACAATGTTCTAAGAGTGGGATTTGCACTTTTCTTGATTTCCCACCAATTCCTTAGATCCCTAGTCTTAGAGCTAAAGGAAGTCCTCTAACTAATCTAATCTCCCGAAGGAGAAGGCGGAGTTCTCTTTCCTGTGCTATCAATAATAAGGAATACCAGGGTGCCGTTAAGGTAGCTCACCCGGCTCAACAATAGAAATCCCTGCAGTTCAGCCACCCGGGGGTAATTCACTCTTCTTTTTTCTTCTCTTATGAAATTCGTCGTTGAAAGCTCTCATTAGTATTCACGGAAGGTGGCCAACCTATTTTACTTTACTGAACAAGAGATCGGGCTAAGATGAAAAGAGGAATTCCGAAAGGTCAGTCTAAATACGAAATAGCACTTCCTGCATTACCAGGAACCCGATGTTTGGACACAGGGGAAGGGGACCCCATATGACATCTGAAAGGACTTCCCCACGGTTCCGCTAGAGAAGATCCCCAGTTTCTAAATCTGCCCGGCACGTAAATGAGGGATTTGATTCGGAGACTTCTACTGCAGAGTGCCCAGCCCAGTTTGACTCTGCCGTCGTTCCACGCCCAT